GATGAAGAATATAGCTTTATATGAAGAATATATCATATGATAAATAATATATCGTATGGTTAAACCTGTTTAGATATATAAAATATAAAAAAGTACGTAGTAGGGGAGTATGGGACAAAAAATAAATCCACTCGGTTTCAGACTTGGTACAACCCAAGGTCATCATTCCCTTTGGTTTGCGCAACCAAAAAATTATTCTGAGGGTCTGCAAGAAGATCAAAAAATAAGGGATTGTATCAAGAATTATGTACAAAAAAATATGAGAGTATCCTCTGGTGTCGAGGGAATTGCGCGAATCGAAATTCAAAAAAGAATCGATCTGATTCAAGTCATAATTTATATGGGATTCCCAAAGTTATTAATAGAAGGTAAATCACGAAGAATCGAAGACTTACAGATGAATGTACAAAAAGAATTAAATTATGTGAATCGAAAACTCAACATTGCTATTACAAGAATAGCAAAACCTTATGGACACCCTACTATTCTTGCAGAATTTATAGCGGGACAATTAAAAAATCGAGTTTCCTTTCGCAAGGCAATGAAAAAAGCTATTGAATTAACTGAACAGGCAGATACAAAAGGAATTCAAATACAAATTGCAGGACGTATCGACGGAAAAGAAATTGCCCGTGTCGAATGGATCAGAGAAGGGAGGGTTCCCCTACAAACCATCCGAGCTAAAATTGATTATTGTTCCTATACAGTTCGAACTATATATGGGATATTAGGTATCAAAATTTGGATATTTATAGACGAATAATAATCAGAAACCCTTACTCTACTCACCCTTAGGTTCTATCCCTGGATAGAACACAAAACGACAACCTCTTTCATTTTATTTTTTTTTATCTTCAATCAAAAAAATGAGCAATTCTATAGGGTTGAATAAAAATTTTATTGACCATTTTATTTTGATATAAATATAATTGCTATGCTTAGTGTGTGACTCGTTGATTTTTTTATTCTAAAAATAGACCGGCCCGTAGTATGAACTAATAACTAGAAAAGTAATAACCAACTCATTGCTTCGCATTATCCGGATCCAAAAAACCAGTCAAGATATGCCGGTCATATCATTGTAGCAACTGAAATGTGTTTTGTTTTTGCATAAAAAACCAATCTAATTATGAGTTGTGAAGCGAATACAAAAAAAGGGTGTGTGGATAACTGGAAAGGTGAGAGAAAGAGAGAAAAAATGTTAATGATAGATAAATTCCAATATAAAATATAATATGTTATGTAAGGTCGATAAGTCATCTTATAAAAGACAATGTAATAAAGCATCAATACTCTCATCCAGATAAATCTGTTCATAGAGCAAAAAATAAAGAGCCTAGAGTCAATAAAGACTGAGAAGATTGACTCAAGCAAATTTAATGAGAGACTCCATTGTTGAATTTCAGACCTAAGCATTACTCGAGAAGCGGTGGGAACGATGGAACCTGTGAATAAAGAAGATTCTATTGAAAACGAATCATAATGATTCATCGGATGGGATGGCGGAACAAACCGGAGAACATTTTCATTTATTCTGAGCGATCGTGGGCTAACCCTACAACTGAACGAGATAGTAAATAAAGAGTCAATATTCGCCCGCGAAAGCTTTATTTTATTTGATTGCGACATTTTTTTTTGTGATCAAATATGATAAAAAAAAGATTCGTTATAACGTTATCAAAATAAAAAAGGACATTATCTATAAATTACAAATTTATGTTTATTTATATATCCAAACAAAATCAATAAATTTTGAATCAAATAGAATTAAATATTGTTCAATCCTTTTATTTCGCGAGGAGCTGGATGAGAAGAAACTCTCATGTCCAGTTCTGCAGTAGAGATGGAATTGCGAAACAACCATCAACTATAACCCCAAAAGAACCAGATTCCGTAAACAACATAGAGGAAGAATGAAGGGAATATCTTATCGGGGTAATAATATTTGTTTCGGTAGATATGCTCTTCAGGCACTTGAACCTGCTTGGATCACATCTAGACAAATAGAAGCAGGGCGACGAGCAATGACACGAAATGCGCGCCGTGGGGGAAAAATATGGGTACGTATATTTCCAGACAAACCCGTTACGGTAAGACCTGCGGAAACACGTATGGGGTCGGGTAAAGGATCTCCCGAATATTGGGTAGCTGTCATTAAACCAGGTAGAATACTTTATGAAATGGGTGGAGTAGCAGAAAATATAGCCAGAAAGGCTATTGCAATAGCGGCATCCAAAATGCCTATACGAACTCAATTCATTATTTCATGATAGAAATATATAACCATAGGAAAGAGGCCTTGGAATCAAAAAGCAATTGCAGGTTTCCCCCTCTTTTTGTTTTGAAAAAATAATATTTCTTTTTTTCTTCGCCCCTTTATTGTTTTGCATTGAAAGAACAGATTATAAAATGATATGATTCAACCCCAGACTTATTTAAATGTAGCGGACAACAGCGGGGCTCGAGAATTGATGTGTATTAGAATCATAGGAGCTAGTAATCGACGATACGCTCATATTGGTGATGTTATTGTTGCTGTGATCAAAGAAGCAGTACCAAATATGCCTCTAAAAAGATCAGAAGTGATCAGAGCTGTAATTGTACGTACTTGTAAAGAACTCAAACGTGACAATGGTATGATAATCCGATATGATGACAATGCTGCAGTTGTCATTGATCAAGAAGGAAATCCAAAAGGAACTCGAGTTTTTGGTGCGATCGCCCGGGAATTGAGACAGTTAAATTTTACTAAAATAGTTTCATTAGCCCCTGAAGTATTATAAGATAAGACCATGATATAGAGTTATAGTAAATAGAGTAAAATCGATTAATTAATAGATTGTGTCTCACGTATATACCTTTACTAATTCATAACAAAAAACGATCATGTTTATTATATCCAAATTTTGAGGCACCAATAATTTTAGTTCATTATGGGTAGAGACACTATTGCTGACATAATAACCTCCATACGAAATGCCGACATGCATAGAAAAGGGACGGTTCGAATAACATCTACTAACATCACAGAAAACGTCGTTAAAATACTTTTACGAGAAGGCTTTATCGAAAACGTCAGAAAACATCGGGAAAACAACAAGGATTTTTTGGTTTTAACCCTACGACATAGAAGGAATAGGAAAGGGCCATATAAAACGACTTTAAATTTAAAACGGATTAGTCGACCTGGTCTACGAATCTATTCTAATTATCAAAGAATTCCTAAAATTTTGGGCGGGATGGGGATTGTAATTCTTTCTACTTCTCGGGGTATAATGACAGACCGAGAGGCTCGACTAGAAGGAATCGGCGGAGAAATTTTGTGTTATGTATGGTAATCCTTCTAATATCCGAATTAGATACAAAATTTCCTATTTGTGAAAAAAAAAAAGAGACAGAACAGGTTATCTAATATCACTCCTCCTCCATTAGTTGATACTTAAAGGGGGTTTTACCTGGAATGGAAGAACAAAAATGGGTTCATGAAGGTTTAATTACTGAATCACTTCCAAATGATATGTTCCGGTTTCGATTAGATAATGAAGATCTGATTCTAGGTTATGTTTCAGGAAGGATCCGCCATAGTTTTAGACGGATACTACCAGGAGATAGAGTCAAAATTGAAGTAAGTCGGTATGATTCAACCCGAGGGCGCATAATTTATAGACTCCGCAACAAGGATTCGAACGATTAGGTGGTTTTTTAAACTTCAACATTACTTTTATGGGGATACAATTTAAAATGAAAAATTTCAAGAAACTTATTTTCTTCAAAGAAGTGGATTCGGAATTAAGATAAGGAATTATAAATAATAAGGAATTATAAATAATAAGGAATTATAAATATGAAAATAAGGGCCTCTGTTCGTAAAATTTGTGAAAAATGTCGATTGATCCGTAGGCGGGGACGAATTATAGTAATCTGTTCCAACCCAAGACATAAACAAAGACAAGGATAATCTTTCTAAAAGAAACTGACCCGATGGACAAATAAAAAGAAAGGATCTGTTTTAACATGAAATGGATATATCCATATATCTCTGACTCATAAATATGAGATGATCAAATATGGCAAAACCTATACCAAGAATTGGTTCACGTAGGACTGGACGTATTGGTTCACGTAAGAGTGCACGTAGACTCCCAAAGGGAGTTATTCATGTTCAAGCAAGTTTCAACAATACCATTGTGACTGTTACAGATGTACGGGGTCGGGTGGTTTCTTGGTCCTCCGCCGGTACTTGTGGATTCAGGGGTACAAGAAGAGGGACACCATTTGCTGCTCAAACAGCAGCAGGAAATGCTATTCGTACAGTAGTCGATCAAGGTATGCAACGAGCAGAAGTAATGATAAAAGGTCCTGGTCTCGGAAGAGATGCAGCATTACGGGCTATTCGCAGAAGTGGTATACTATTAAGTTTCGTACGGGACGTAACCCCTATGCCACATAATGGATGTAGACCTCCTAAAAAAAGACGTGTGTAAAAATAAACATTGAAGAGATTTCAAGAGAAATAAATGATTCAATGATCTGATCAAATAATATTACTATGGTTCGAGAGAAAGTAACAGTATCTACTCGGACACTAGAGTGGAAGTGTGTTGAATCAAGAGCAGATAGTAAGCGTCTTTATTATGGACGTTTTATTTTGTCTCCACTTATGAAAGGTCAAGCCGATACGATAGGCATTGCGATGCGAAGAGCTTTGCTTGGAGAAATAGAAGCAACATGTATCACACGTGCAAAATCTGAGAAAATACCACATGAATATTCTACCATAGTAGGTATTCAAGAATCCGTACATGAAATTTTAATGAATTTGAAGAAAGTTGTATTGAGAAGTCATCTGTATGGAACTCGCAATGCATCTATTTGTGTCAGTGGTCCTGGATATATAACTGCTCAAGACATCATCTCACCAGCTTCCGTGGAAATCGTTGATCATACACAACATATAGCTAGTCTGACTGAACCAATTGACTTGTGTATTGAATTACAAA